TTCGTCAATCCTTAAAAAAGGAAATACGGACAGTTTCGTCATTGACTGAGAAAGTGGAAATTCATGGACAGTTACAATCTCTACCGAGAAATAGTGCACCGACACGTCTTCATCGACGGTGTTTTTCGACTGGACGAACGCGAGCTCACTATCGAGACTTTGGACTATCGGGATACAGACTTCGTGAAATGGTTCATGCATGTTTGTTGCCTGGGGCCACAAAATCTAGTTGGTAAAAATTCGCACCTTCCTTTTCTTTTTTTAGGTCTTTTATTCTTATGATCTAGGATCATCGATCAGCCCCTTGACTATTTTGTATAAATACGGTATGTTATTTGTACAAAAATAGTAGGGGGCTCTTGTTTTGTCTAATAGTGCCTCCCTTTTTGCTTATCATCGGGCGGGGTAGAGCAGTTTGGTAGCTCGCAAGGCTCATAACCTTGAGGTCACGGGTTCAAATCCTGTCCCCGCATTAAAAATAGACTGACTTTTTTGTTGTCAATTTGAGATTCAATTTTAAATGACTATTTTAGTAATTAAAAGGAAATATTTTGGGGCGGATAGCGGGAATCGAACCCGCGTCTTCTCCTTGGCAAAGAGATATTTTACCATTCAACTATATCCGCAGTTTTTTATGGTCGGAATTATTTCAACCATTTTTATGAACAGGTCTCCAAACTTTTATTTTATTAAATAATTCCTAAGTTACTATAGTTATAGATATATAGATACAAAGCTATTGGAATGGAATAAAAAAAAACTATTCAAACATTTATTTACTCTATTTATTTTTGAATTCAACAATAAAGAAATAAAGAATCCTTTCTAATTCTAGTATAGTTAACAGAGTAGTTAATTACACCAAATTATTCTAAAACCATTTGACCCCTCCCTCTAATTTCAATTAGATTGAAATTATTCTTTTGTTTATTTGTAGTTAATGTTGTGGAGACGTATAGTGACCATAAATTATGTTTGTGTATTAAACTGTACTATGTCTCACAACCCAGAAGAATTTTTTTTTTTTTTTGGGGGGGGTCCTTTTTTTTTTTTATTGCGAATGAATAGGTTTATGAGATGAGTGAGTTAAGGATACCCACTAGAAAGACTAATCCAATCCATAATGATGTACCAGAAAATACAACATTTTTGTTACTTGACCAACCATCTGCAGAAGAAAAAACAACAGGGACACTAATTACTAAAATAAACGAAGTAGCAATTAACGCAAAAACAGCCAATTGGAAAGCAATAGTCATGTTTCTAATCCTCCAAGCTACCGACAAAAAAAAGGTACTCGACCTACCGTTTGTTCTCTATCTCAGTCACAAATTCTAAAAAAAACGTATCATATCCTGGTGGAGTCTACATAGAATCTATTGATTTCCGATGCTTTAGTATCATTTTTTGCTTCCTCCTTTATTCAAAACAAACTAAGCACAGAAGTTTTTTTTTAGTCAGATTCAGCAAAAGTGATATGAAAATCCTTTCTAGATCTAGAATATCTTTTTTATAGATTATACAAGGGTAGAGATCTGTAGATCTATACATATATATATATTTTTATCTATAGAGAGAAACTAGCGATAACAAATCACCCCTAATCTATCCTTTTTTAGTAAAAGATTTTTTGAGTTTTTTTTTCTAACTCTTTTTGGAATCAAATTCGATTTAGTGAAAAAAAAAAACTACACTACTCTACACTACTATAGTATAGTAAATTGTAGTTTGGTGGGGAGAGATGGCCGAGTGGTTGATAGCTCCGGTCTTGAAAACCGGTATAGTTTGCAAAGAACTATCGAGGGTTCGAATCCCTCTCTCTCCTTTTCTCCGTAAATAAATTTCCCTATTTATTCGTTTTATTTGTTTTGAATAGCCTAGGATTATAAAGAGGCATGGCTCGGCTATCTCATCTAGCCGAGCCATAACAAAAACAAGAAAAAAATTCAATTTAATTGAAGATAGAAAAAAAGAAAACGAAATTTTTGAAATGAATTTATGACTTTAACTAAATTGATTATCCAATTAATTATCTTTATTGATACTTTAAAGATTTTCGCTTGGAGCTCAATTAATTAAGAGGAGTCATGGAAAGAACAGGTTCAAAATCACGATCAATTCCCTTTTCAAATCCGGCTGCAGCTGCACGAGCCCTTCCCGCGTGCCATAAATGTCCTACGAAAAAGAAGAATCCTAGAACAAAATGAGAAGTAGCTAACCAACTTCTAGGAGATACATAATTGACTGCATTGATTTCGGTAGCCACGCCACCTACAGAATTTAATGAACCTAAAGGCGCATGGGTCATATATTCCGCAGACCGGCGTTCCTGCCACGGTTGGATATCTTTTTTCAACCTACTTAAGTCCAACCCATTTGGACCCCTTAATGGTTCTAACCAAGGAGCACGAAGATCCCAAAAACGCATAGTTTCGCCTCCAAAAATAATTTCTCCAGTAGGCGAACGCATTAAATATTTACCTAACCCAGTAGGTCCTTG